TATCAAACAAATCAGAAAATGTTACGAGATTTATATTAACCGCATTCAGTATAAGTTCAAGACACATAAGTGCTCTAACCATGTTTCGACTTGTGATCAATCCATAAATACCGATAGAAAATAAATAGGCACTCAAAATAAGTACATGTTCGGTCATCATTGACCAACCCCTCATCAATTTTGACTCATTTCAATATGAACAACAATTTCACCGATTTGATTAGAATATAAATTAAGTACGAAACAAAGTAAGGTATTAGTAATGGATCGAACTAAACCCCTTTCATTTCATATATGAACAACAGAATATGAAAATGGAACTGAAGGAAAATGGATGTGATAACATAGAACAAAACAAGACTTTATTTATTTTATTTTGGATCTAAGTATTTATTACTTAATTACTTTACTGCCGGGCCATAGCAATTGCACCTATCAAAGCAACTAAAAGAATTATAGAAATGAGTTCAAATGGAAGGTAAAAATCTGTTGATAAATGAATCCCAATTTGTTGAACGTTACTTGTTAGGTCCTGCTCTATAATCTGATTTGATCTTGTAGTCCAAACAATCCCGTACCACGACGTATCCGAGATAGTAGTAATTAGTGAAAAAAGAATACTTGTACAAACCAGTGAAGTGACCCCATCCCCAACGGTCCAAAGATAGAAATCGTTGTAATATTCTGAACCATTCATGAACATCACAGCAAATAGGATTAAAACATTTACAGCTCCTACGTAAATAAGGAGCTGTGCAGCAGCTACAAAATAGGAGTTAGATGGAATATGGAATAAGGATATACAAACAAGAACCAGTCCCAATGAAAAAGCAGAATAAATTGGGTTGGTAAGTAAGACCACCCCCAGACCTCCTAATATAAGACCTGATCCCAGAAATACTAAAAGAATATCATGTATTGGTCCAGGTAAATCCATTATGTGTAAAAAAAGAGATAAATAAATCGAAATATTTCATAAACTTACTAACCGACCCAAGAAAAAAGAGGTTACCTTATTTTTTTCTTGTATATGATACGTTCCTAATTGAATCCTAAAGGGGTGTAGATTTATATAGATACAGTTATTGGATCAATCCCGCTACTGTATCTGAAAGAGTAGTTCGAAATTTTATATTTTGAAATCATCACAGATCTATGAATCCATTCTAAATCAAAATCAAGCCTTGATTCTCGCCAATCAATAGTTATTTACTGACCTAGCAAAATGAAAGAAGCCTCACTCCTTTACTTTAAATCAAAACGGAATCTTAGTAATTGGTAATCGTTTTTGAATCAAGAGGTTTACCCCCGATTATTTTGATTGGAGTCGAATTCGTAATTGTTCGAATTGTGTAATCTCCAATTACTGACATTGGTAACCGGCCCAAAGCAATTTGATTATAATTCAATTCGTGACGATCATAAGTAGAAAGTTCATATTCTTCAGTCATTGATAAACAGTTTGTTGGACAATACTCGACACAATTACCACAAAAAATACAGATTCCAAAATCAATACTATAATTAAGCAATCGTTTCTTTCTAATATCCGTTTCCAATCTCCAATGAACAACGGGTAGATCTATGGGGCATACCCGAACACATACTTCACAAGCAATGCATTTATCAAATTCAAAATGGATTCGACCACGAAAACGCTCCGATGTGATCGACTTTTCATAAGGATATTGAATAGTCACAGGTAAACGATTCACGTGAGATAAGGTAATCATGAAACTTTGACCAATATACCTTGCAGCTCGTATTGTCTGTTGACCATAATTCATGAACCCAGTCACCATAGGGAACATATCGTGGATATCCATGAATAGTTTGATGTTTCTTTCTCTTGCTCTAGATAGGTTATGAATCTAGAATATCATATTTTGTTACAGCGAAACGAGTTGGGAAGAAGTTGTTAATAATAGATTACCTAGAGAAATAGGTAAAAGAAATTTCCACCCAAGGTTTAATAGCTGGTCCATTCTCATCCTAGGTAAAGTCCATCTTGTTGTGATAGGAATGAACAGGAACAAATAAGCTTTAGCTAATGTAATAAGGATACCAATTGTTATTCCAAAGACTCCACCTGTTTTATTTATTCCAAAAGGTTCAGAAATGAATATGTACGGAATAGAGAAATTCCACCCGCCCAAGTAAAGAACTGTTACAAATAATGAAGAAACTAGTAGATTTAGGTAAGAAGCAACGTAAAATAAACCAGATTTAATACCTGAATATTCGGTTTGATAACCTGCTACTAATTCCTCCTCCGCTTCTGGTAAATCAAAAGGTAATCTTTCACATTCCGCTAGGGAAGAAATTAGAAAAACTATAAACCCTATAGGTTGACGCCACAGATTCCACCCCCAAAACCCATATTTTGACTGTGCCTCAACTATATCAACTGTACTTGAACTGTTAGATAATCATAGTCGATGATAACATCACTATTCCCATCGCTATTCCAGAACCGCACATGAGACCTCAGCTTCATACGGCTCCTCGATGGCCACAAATAAATCTAAGGACTGGTTCATTATTACCTCGGCATGTTTGTAGTGTAGATTAGAGTAAAGATGTATCGAAGAGTCCCGAATTAGACCAATGGAATTCCGTCCGCCATAATAAAAAAAAGCGCTTCCGAATTGATCTCATCCTTTATTTTCTAATTAGACTTAGAATTCTTTTAGTTCAGTAATAACTTAATCCTTCAATAAAATACTCGTTGTTTCAATAGATATTTCGACCCATACTTTTCGTACGAAAAATAATTAGACACTAATTCATGAGTTATAGTTGATAAATCATTATAAGAATTCTATCCGTATGAATATGGATAGGATTGAGGAAAGAAAGAATAAACAAAGATCTCTTATTATTCAGTTTTCCTATTGCATTCCATTTCTTTCGTTCCTGTTCTTCTTTCTCACTCAGAAGGGTGTTTCTAAAAAATCAAATCAAAGGATTACTTCGTTCTCGACAGTCATTTATTTAATCAGTGGATAGAAGCATACTCTGGATCGGAATCGTGAGGAAGTACTGCTTGATCATTTCTACGAACTTAAAGCCCTCATTATGATTCCTTTTATGTTATGCAGAAATATCCCTTTGGATACCTTACATTATCTTCATCACTAATCCTTTGTGTACCTTTGTGTTCCTAACCGTCCACTCATTTTTGATTGATCCCCGGTATGGTAATACATACAACATACACAACATACAACAACATACTATACAATAGTAGAAACTCCATACAGTTGATCTTTTGCACCCGCTTCAAGTCATGATGACTAATCAACCAATCTTGGGGTAAACAGTTTCGACCGCTTATGTTTACTTCCACTTTACTCTCGTACATAGGGAATGAGAATCAATCTTCTTACTGCAAATTCATAAGCTGTTTTGTTTCACTCATATAACTATCTGGTTTAACTCATCGACCCGAATGATGAATAAAAAGAGAAAGGTATCTATTCAACACATCCAACCCCTTTCCTTTATTTCCAGGAAAGGGGTAAAGGTTCATGTTCCAACGAATCACACGTAGAGATATTGATAACACACACGGAGTTAATGGTATTTCATAACTAATAGATTGAGCAGCAGCTCGTAGACCACCTGAAAAGGAATATTTATTATTCGATCCATATCCTGACATAAGAAGTCCAATAGGAGCAATACTGGAAATAGCGATCCATAAAAAAACGCCTATACTGAGATCGGCTAGAACAAGGCGATAGCCAAAAGGAATTACTAAATAGCTTAGTAGAATTGATATGACCGCTATAGATGGTCCCATACTGAATAAACGAACATCTCCTCTAGATGGGAGAAGATCCTCTTTCAAAAGTAGTTTGGTCCCATCTGCTAGAGCTTGAAGAATTCCCAAGGGTCCGGCATATTCAGGCCCGATACGTTGTTGTATCCCTGCAGATATTTCTCTTTCTAACCACACAATCACGAGTACGCCTATTGTGATTCCCGATACAGGAGTAAAAATAGGGACAAGCAGCCATAAGAGGTCTATGACCTCTTTTAAGGATTCCGATCTGGAAAAAGAATTGATAGCTTGTACTTCTGTCGTATCAATTATCATTTCAACGATCAACTTCTCCCATAATGATATCTATACTACCTAGTATCGTCATGATATCTGCCAATTTCATTCTTTTAACTAGCTGAGGAAGAATTTGCAAATTGATGAAACCAGGTGGACGAATTTTCCATCTCCAGGGAAAAACACTATTATCCCCTATCAGAAAAATTCCCAATTCTCCCTTTGGGGCTTCTACTCTCACATAAAGTTCTTGTTTCGACAATTCAAAAGTGGGAGAAGGCTTTTTACTAATGAATCGATATTCAAAACCATTCCATTCGGAATCACTTGCTCTATCAAAGCGTCGAACTTCTAAGTTCTCATAGGGCCCCCCCGGAATTCCTTCTAGAGCCTGTTGAATAATTTTTATGGATTCCGTCATTTCATTGATTCGTACTAAATAACGAGCTAATGAGTCTCCTTCTTTTTGCCACTGGACTTCCCAATCGAATTCATCGTAACACTCATAATGATCAACTTTACGAAGATCCCATTGGATTCCGGAAGCTCGTAGCATTGGTCCCGATAAACCCCAATTTATTGCTTCCTCCCCACCAATAATGCCCACCCCTTCAACTCGTTCCAAAAAAATGGGATTTTGCGTAATAAGCTTTTGATATTCAACAATTCCTGTTAAAGAATAATCGCAGAAATCCAAACATTTATCTATCCAGCCATGAGGTAGATCAGCAGCGACTCCCCCGATACGGAAATAATTATGCATCATTCGCATACCTGTGGCAGCTTCGAATAGGTCGTATAGCAATTCCCTTTCTCTGAAAATATAGAAGAAGGGAGTCTGTGAACCGATATCTGCCATAAAAGGTCCAAGCCATAATAAATGAGAAGCTATACGACTCAGCTCCAGCATAATTACTCTGATATAGCTGGCTCTTTTGGGTACTTGAATATTTCCTAATTGTTCTGGTGCATTTACCGTTATTGCCTCTGTGAACATAGTAGCTAAATAATCCCAACGTGTTACATAAGGAAGATATTGTATAATTGTTCGGTTTTCCGCAATTTTTTCCATCCCTCTGTGTAAATAACCCAATACGGGTTCGCAGTCAATAACATCTTCACCATCTAGAGTAACGATAAGTCGAAGAACACCATGCATTGATGGGTGGTGAGGACCCATATTAACTATCATGAGGTCTTTTCTTGTAGCCGGTACATTCATATGTTTTCTTCTCCGATCCATTATTCTATGAATTGCCAAAAAGGAAATAAATGAGGTTCATCAAAATTCAAGATCTAATAAACCAAAGAATTCAAATAATCTTCAAATTAACGAATTTTTGGTTCCCGAATATCTAATTGATCGATTAATTTTTTATAACGCACTCTATTTTTCTTTGACAAATAAGCCAGCAGTCGTTGACGTTTTCCCAGAATTTTCCGCAAACCTACCTGAGATAAATAATCTTTTCTGTGCAATTCAAAATGTGAAGTAAGTCTCTGTATCTTATTGGTGAAACTGATTACTTGAAATTCAACAGACCCTTTGTTTTTTTCTTCTTTCGGAATAACTGAGATGAATGAATTTTTGACCATAACCATAAAAATAAAATTTCTCTCTTTTTTTTTTTTCCACAGATATGGATTTTACCAATCAGGAATAATAATAATGCCAGTTATTTTGATCTGATACACCCAATAATCTGGATTTATTCATATATTACTTTATTCTTTATTCTATCAAATCAAATCAAAATTCAATTCAAATGAATTGAATTTGTAATTTGATTCGATAGAAGGGCAATTTCTGTACCCACAAAAGAAAATTATTTTGACCTAAGAAGATTCTACCAAATCATTTCTAGATTCAATCCAAATCCGACACCTGATATATAGGAAATGTACCAACCATCAACTAATTCCGAATCGTGGATACATATGTATCCTTGACATACTGAAACGGCTGCCATTATTGGTATCAAACCAGTAGCGATTCATACAAGCTAAATCCTCTAATCGATAATTGGGCCAAAGAAACAATTTGAATTGAATGAATTTATTTATATCTGTATCAATATGCTTGTCCTCATCCAAAAATTGCCCCCAGTTCCTTACATTGTTGTCATTGAAAAATACCGGATTTCTATCCATACCATTCCTATTTCCGGAATTGAAACAAATTAGAATTCTCAATTCTCTACGACGCCTAGGGGATAGAATATTTTCAGGAACAAGCAAATCATAATGATTTTCGTCTCTATTCACAAGCATCTTTTTATGTTGTACAATGGATCCATTGAAATAATTCTCATCAACATATCTTTTTTCTCGATATCTTCCATTAGTTTGGCATTTATTATTATGGACCAACGAGATACCTATGGTTTGATACATAATAAATTGTCTATCCCATTTTATAGACAGACGTACTGGTTCGAGAATCAATATTCCCCTTTTTATAAATTCTGGAAGAGTTGGATTCGTCTGAATTAACATTACATCCAGGTGCATTTCTCCTCCTTGAATAGAGGATATAGCAATTTCCTTTGCATTTATTAGTCTAAGCAGGAAACAATATACCTTAACATTATTGAAAATTCTGTTATTCAAAAGATCATCCCATCTCAATTGAAAAAGCAAATATTTTTTCAGGAATAACTCTTGTTTTGCTTTCTTGTTACTCTCGGGTTGTCCTTTCTTTTCACGTTTTTGAATGTCTGATTCCGTGTAATCCTTTTCAAAATCTTTTTGTCGTTTTCGTGCGTCTGAGCCAATATTTCCGTGGCCGAGCTGTTCTTTTTCTTTTTGATTTCGATTCTTTAATTCAAGATATTCTTTTTGATTAGATGATATACGAAGATCCTTTTTTCGATTTCCATTAATGTTTTTGTTTTCACTAATGTTTTCATTTCCATTAAAAATGAAAAGAAGTAATTTGATTGGTATAATCCACGGTTTGATCTTATATGCATCATAAAGTGGCACAAATTCTGAGAAGAACCAAGATTTCGTATTTAATATGCTACGATATAGTATTTCTTTATTCATTCCCATCAAAAAAAAGTTTTTTTTTTGATTGGGTGGGTTGATTTCTTGATGAATCGTGAGATAGAAAAGATCTTTCTTATCAATCATTTCATAATAATCAGTCTCGGTCTTAGTCATTTTATTAATGTTGGTCCCGGTATCCGTATCGGTCCAGGACTCAATATCGATATTCTTTCTAAGAAATAAATCGAAAATTTTCCACTCCAAATATTTTCTATCCGTACTTTTACCCGTACCAAAAATATACTCTTCTCCTAGATAATCATTAATACATATATCCCCCAGTACATAAAATGGTTCAATTTTAGGCGTGTTGTAATTATATGGAATCTCTCGGTCCTCGTTTACTTGTAATGAGGATGGATAAATATATGAGTCTTTCCTATCCCCATAATTAATATATTTATATGAAAAAAGATCATATCTGTAGTTTTTTTTTAATTTTTCTTTTTTGATCGTCAATGAATTCACTTCATAATCATTTTTTTTCTCGTAATGAATGAATTGGGCTTTTTCATATGAATTCTTTTTTGAGTCTTTATTTTGAATCGTACGACGCCGATTGACCCTAGTTCGCCATTTTTGCGGTACTAATTTAGACCACCTAGCCTGAGATAAATTGTATTGATAATGACCCCTTAACCAGTTTTTCCACTCATTCATTCCAGAATTCGGAAGTTTTTTATGCCTTGATTTAGAATCTAATATTCTTCGTGTTCCAAAAAAATTCCTGATTCTATCCTTAAGAATAAGATATGCTTCGCGATATTGAAGTAGAGATCTCAAATGATACTTCTTATTAATAGCTTGGATTTGTGATAATTTGTAAAATACAGATGCTTGTGAAAAGGAATATAGGTCACCAGAAATCTTTGATTTATTTTTACTAATATTAGAAATAGACTTTTTTATAGTCGAAATAAAGTGAATTTTTTTTTGATTTGTTTCATCAATCCCTTCTTTGTGAATGTATTTATCGATAATCTTTTTTGTTGATTCAAGGAAAAGTTGTACGTTGACTCTAGAAACATTAACAGTACATAGAAAGATATGTATGTATATTCTTTCGTTGAAAAATGTCAAAAAATAGTGCCATTTGCGTATGAATATGAATCTGTTACTTCTTCCTTTTGATATCTGCCAAATATGTTTCTGCGATTCCGATCTTTTATCACCACAACTTGTATCGTTAGGACTAATATTTATATCCGGAGTTAGAAATATTTTTCTTTTGTCTTTTGCACCCCTTTCTATTTGATTTCTGATTAGGGTTGTTCTATCGGACAGATCTTTCCTTTTTTTTTCTGTCAGTGAATAATTTGCCCAATCCATGAATCTAATTCGAATGGTCGATGTCGATTCAGGAACAATTTTATTACTGCTTATGATTATGGAATCTTTTCCATTTTCATTCGGTTCATATACTTTCTTCAATACAAATAAGAAAATTGGATTTACGTTTGCAAACTCTTTTATTTTTCTTTTTAAAAATAGAACCGTTTTGATAATCCATCTTGTTTTTTCTTTTGAGACCTTTATAAACTGTTTTGTTTTTTTTTTGAAAACTCTTAGAACTAGAAAACATTTTTTTTTCACTTTTCTCTTTTTTTTTTCGAATTCATTATAAATAGGTTCAAAAAAGGAAGGTTGTTGTCGGGCAGAACCAAAAGGTAGTTCGGTTTCCTTTCCCCAGATTGTTAAAAAACAAAAATTTTCTGTTTTCCCTTTCTTTTGGATTGGATCTGTATGATGGGATCGTAGTTTGGATTTGCGCCAGGGTTTCAGACAGAAAGGAAATAGGATTTTTATCTGAATACCATCTGTTAACCAGTTTTTCGGAAATTCTGTTTCTGATAATTGAACACCATTATAGGTGCATTTAACATGCATTTCCCTATTCCACTCCTTCAAATCCTCGTACCACTCGGGGAATTGAAATAAGAACATACGGCCGAGGTTTTTAGCTATTATCAATGAAGGCAATATGATGTATTTTCTAAGAATCGATTGGGTTACTAACATAGTACCTCTTATTGCTTGAGCAAATATAAAAGTATCCCAAGCTTCTGCTATTGCTATCCTTTGATTCTCGTTTTTTTTATCTTCCATTTTTTTTGCCTTTTCTTTTGCCTCTTCCTCCTCAGAATCCGAAGCTTTGAGTTTCGGTCCTGTATCTATCCAATTTCTAAAAATGAGATTCATTGTTCGGGAGATATCAAAAGAAAAAAAAAAAGTTTTGTCTATTCTGTCCAAAAAAAGCAGGGAATGCGCATTCGCTTGAAACATTTCCCAAGTCACTATTTTACGTCTTTGAGCGCGTATGGATCCTTTTACTATATCCCGACGAAAATCTGATTGTTGCGAGTAACGTACCAAAGCCAACTCTTCTGCTTGATCACTATTAGTACTGGTACTAGTATGAGTATTGGTATTCTGATCCGGATCCGCCTTATCAGTATAAATTACCACACGTTTGGCTTTTCTTGAACGAATCCCATGATTTTCTGTTGATTCTTCTGATTCTTCCTCATTTTCCTCCTCCCGTTCTTCAAAAGAATCGATCAATTTGTATGATCGTCGAGGAATCTTTTTACCGATTTCTTCTATTCCAATAGGTTTATTTTGAATTGTTTGATTATTTGGATCAGTTGTAATTACATCGAATAGAAATTTCAAACTTTTTGTTTTATTTTCTGAATCAAATCTTCTTTGTTCGGATATTAAAACAAGCTTTTTAAAATTCAGACTAAAACCAGTTGTTGATTTCCTAGCTAATTCACTGATAGGGGTCAAGAAAGGACCAATATCTGTCGATAATGATTCTCCATTAAATGTATCCATTTTATGTTCAAGTTTTGGGTAATCAGTAGGAAGCCTATCATGAATCTT